ACATCAGCATTAAACTCTCAATCAAATCCACTCTAACTTCCAAGCCACAAACAAAAAACCTTAGGTGAAACTCTCTCCACAACAATTGGTATAAATGAATGATTTACCCCACAAATTTCCCTACACTGACCATACATAATCCCAGACCCTATAAGATGAACACCCAACTGATTAATCCGGCCAGGAATAGCATCAACCTTCACCCCAATAGAAGGAATAGCTCAAGCATGAATAACATCCGCAGACCTCACCAAAATCCGCCTATCCACCCCATAAGGTAATACACATCGATTATCCACCTCCAATAAACGATAACCCGCTCTCTCGTTTTCAACACCTCTCACCATATAAGAATCAAAACTAACCATATTATCCCTATCTCTATACTCATACTCCCAATATCACTGATGACCAATTCTCTTGACCCTAACCACAGGTCCCCCAACCTCATCCAACAAATAGAGTAAACGAACAGAAGGAATAGCCAAAATTAATAATAAAACCCCAGGAACCACAGTTCAAGCAGCCTCTAGTGCCTGAGCCTCCACAAGAAATCGCGAAGACAAATTTCTCTTTAATAAACACACTATCATATATCCAACAAAAGACGACACTAACACAAGAACAAACATAGCATGATCATGAAAAAACCTTAATTCAAACCCCAAAACACTATAACTATCTTGAAACCCAAATTGACCTCAAAAGCTCATTCTTGTTTTCTCAATCACCTTATTAACTAAACTATATACTACCTAACTCTATACCAACTATCTGACCAATCAAATTTCTAACGAAAAGAATTTCCTATCTATAGAACCACAACCTACCGTTTTTCTTAAACTATTCGTTACCTCTCTCCCCCCCTCCTCCTCTAATCATACCAAACCAAATTACTTTTTTCTATAAAATTTATAATAAATAAAGGATTTTAAATTAAACCGAGAAGTAGCCGAGCTAATACATGGCTTCTAACTATGTAAAGAGAGGTTTAACTCCTTCCACTTCTCTTGACTAATGAAACACCCGCATAAAATTTTATTCTATTTTTTAATAGTAAGAAGTACTATTTTAGTACTCTCATCATCCTCCTGATTAATTACATGAATAGGATTAGAAATTAATATACTTGGATTTATCCCACTAATATTTAACCAACAAAACACCAACGAATCGGAAACAGCAGTAAAATACTTACTCCCACAATCAATAGCCTCAACAATTTTCATTACCGCAGCCATAATTTCTATTCACATAAATATCGCACAAATATTACTTGCAATTGCAATATGCCTGAAATTAGGGGCCGCACCATTCCACTTATGATTCCCACCAGTTATAGCAGGCTTAGAATTACTCCCTGCATTTATTTTGCTGACTTGACAAAAAATTGCTCCAATTTTTGCCATTAGCTCAATAGAACAAAATTTCCCTAGCAAAATACTCCTTATTGCTAGAATTAGAGCAGTATGAGGAGGAATTGGAGGACTAAACCAAACAGATATTCGATCCCTACTAACCTACTCATCTATTGCACACACAGGATGAATAATTGCCACAATCACAACAAACATCCAAACACTATTAATCTATATGCTAACCTACATCACAATTAATATCTCAATCTATTTGTCCCTAAGAAAAATCCCAACAAACTCTCACAAACAACTATTTATCATAAACCAAAATAATAACACAACTCTACTAATTATTAGTATTCTATCCTTAGGAGGTCTACCACCATTCACAGGATTTATTATAAAACTCCTAGTTATCTATTCCATTAAAACCTCTTTACTTACCCTATCATTCCTAATCTTAGGAGCACTAACAAGTTTATTCTTTTATTTATCCTTCCTATTCTCACCACTTCTTAATAGATTCAAAACATACCAAAACCAACCAAATCTTAAAGAACTCTCCATCTTTCTCATCATAACCCAAATTCTCCCGCTATCATCACTTTTCCTTTTTTTCTAATAACTTTTCCAGTGGGATAAGCTAAATATACAAGCTGTTGGGCTCATAACCCAAAAATAGAACCATCTTCCCATTATCACCCCTCTACTAAAAAACTAAACATTATAAATTTAATTTTCTCACTCCAAAGACCCCTCACGCCACTCGTGAATAACCCCAACAAACAACAAAATTAAAAAAAACAACAAAGTCAAATAACCACCGACTCATATCCAAGCGCTACCAACTACTATTACAACAGGAAAAAGTAATACAATTTCCACATCAAAAACCACAAAAATAACGGCTAACAAAAAAAATCGCAACGAAAAAGGCACTCGAGAGGATCCTGCTGGATCAAACCCACATTCGAAAGGACTCGACTTTTCACGGCCCAAAATATAACAAAACCCCAAAAACAATCCAACAATCAACAAAATCCCAGTTAATCCAACAGATAACAAAACTCTTCTAACAACCTTTTCCATCTACCTACACTTATAACTTATAGGCACACACTTACCAAACTATTTCCATTTACTACTGTAATAACACACTTTTTTAATTAATTATTATTCAGTAAATTAGCTCTATACTTTAAGTAAAAGGCCTGATTTGCAATCAAACATTGAATTCTCATTCTAGAGCTATACACACTATCCTATCACACAGTAAAGGACCTCGGAGAATATTTGCCTTGAAATCAAAAAGAAAGTGTTCGACTCACTTATCCTTTTAACTTTAATAATGCTGATTAAGTGTTCATTCGCACATTGACTTTTCACGTCAAAAGAACATTCTACATGTACTTAGCTATCCTAAAATTATTTTCTTCCATTAAAAACTTCATTAACACCCTAAAAAATGACTGAACTATTACTATTTCATTCTTATCCTTATTTCTGATAACAATCTTACTAGGCTATTCCCTAAGATCATTAGTATGAACCCTCTATTCAACCTCAGAGCCAGAACTCCTTCAAACAACCGAAAATAAAATTCACTCTCCTGATACAACCTCAACAACAGGAAATCATGTCCTAACCAAAAGTCCAGCAGACACGAATATTAATTCAACAAAATAATTTGTAGACTTTTATAAATCAAGAGATTTAAGTTATTCAAACTAATAGCCTTCAAAGCTTTAATCGGTCCCAAACCAATCTCTGCCCAACTAACCAAACCCCTCAAAACCTAAATATTTTAAACAAGATACAACAAGTGTTATGGTTTCGGCCCATAAAAAGGCAAAATCTTGCCCTTGTTTTAAACGTTTCATTGATGCGTCAAATTAGCTTTATCTTTTTAACTACATATGGTAGCGCAACACACATTGTGCCACTAGCTTTTTTACAACTTAATTTTTAACAAGTCAAGTTTTAAAAATCTAAGGATATTTGCAATCCAAGAACCCTCCACAACACCAATGTTTTATATTATGTCAGCTAGAAAACTAGGCCACAGAAAAAGATAACAGGGGTGACAAAAGTGGTGCCAGCAGTCGCGGTTATACCACTAACCCAAGTTAATTCATTCCTAAACAGAACATTTAACAGACTACAAAATTATTTTCATACGTAAAAAATAAATTCTAAATATAACCTAATAAGTCATTACAACCAAAATTCTAACAAACCACAAATTCAAAACTCGGATTAGATACCCGACTATTGTGTGGCCCAACACATTAAAGAATACTACAAGCGAAAGCTCGAACCTCAAACAATGTGGCGGTGCTTAACTCCCTATCAGGGGATCCTGTGGCTTAATTCGATAATCCACGCTAAACCTTAGCTTTTATTGTAACCCTCAGCTTGTGTATGGCCGTTTATGCTTGCTCAGAAAAGAAATCAAAGGAAGCAACAAGATTAATCTAACAATTCAGGTGACATACAGCCAATTAGAAGCCGCTACATGGGATACAAATGACCACACCACCAGACTAAAAGCTTAAAACTTTAACAAAGGAGGACTTGAAAGTAAGGTTAAATTCATAAAACCAACCTGAACAAGAACTTAAGCGCGCACAAATCGCCCGTCACTCCGACAGCAAAGTAGGATAAGTCGTAACACAGTAGGGGTAATGGAAATTGCCCCTAGCAGTCCATGATGGCCGAGATCAGGCATCGAGCTTTTAACTCGAAAACAGTTACTTAACTTCAGGACAGTTTTGAGAAGCTAATTAGCATTGGTCTTGTAAACCAAAGATAGGATATAGACACCCCAAAACTTAGCAAAGTGGCCGAGTATCTAGGCAGAAGATTGTAGCTCTTTACACGGGCCCTCCCCTTTGCAAGCAACCTCCCCAACTCCTCCAACCTAAAGTATCAAAAATATTTTCTATCCTTAGTATTTTGTTAAAACAATCAACCCACCAAACCCGCAAGGACAACAAGTTTACGCACATCACAGAATAGTTTATCACTCGTCCCTTTTGCATCATGGAAGAGCAACATAAAAACATACATTTGACTTCCCGAAAAACTATGAGCTACTAGTACATAAACCTTAATGTAACACAATTAAGATACTAATTACTTGTAGGAGCAACAAACCTTCCATATAGTTAGATAGCTGGCTTTCTTCCAAAGGCATCAAAGTGCCTTCCTGTACAAAAAATAATATTACTTACAAGTACAGGAAAAAGACTTTTGAGGATTAGCTCAAAAGTCACACACAAATTACAGCACACCTTAAAATTAATAGTAGGCCTAAAATCAGCCACCTAATAACGTTCCAGTAATATAAATTCATAACTTCAACATTTAATTACCACAATTTCATAAACAGAAGAACCTAGTGTATAACCATATCACTAAAGAACCGGCATCTTATTAGTATTTATTAAAACTCCCTTTCTAAACTTTAAATTAAAAATCAAAACACAATATTATATCATAAACATATAAAGTGAACTCGACAAATAATTTCCTTGCCTGTTTACCAAAAACATCGTCTTTTGTCTTCTTATTTTATAAAAGATAATGCCTGCCCAGTGAACTTCTTAAACGGCCGCGTTAGCGTGAGCGTGCTAAGGTAGCGTAATAATTAGCCTCTTAATTGGAGGCCAGTGAAAGGCAACACGAGGAATACCTATACTTTATATGACAAAAGAACTTTCTTTCTAAGTGAAAAATCTTAGATAATAATGGAAGACGAAAAGACCCCGCGGAACTTTACCTTTTCTACTAAGATTATTTATTTGTATATTAAAGTAAACTTAACAAGGTTTGATTGGGGCAATCTCGGAACCATCTAAACTTCCGACTTTTCATAAATAAACATCAAAAATTTGTTCTAGACTAAAAAGAAGTTACCCCGGGGATAACAGCGTTATCCAACTTGAGAGTACACATCGAAAGTTGGGTTTGCGACCTCGATGTTGGCTTAAGGACATCCACATTAGTGCAGCCGCTATGAATGGATAGTCTGTTCGACTATTATAACCTTACACGAGCTGAGTTAAAACCGGCGTAAGCTAGGTTGGTTTCTATCTCCCTCTATTACTCCCTTCTTGATTGTACGAAAGGACCTCAAGAGGCGTATATCATAAACAACGTTCTAATAAATACACTTCTCATTACCTAAATTATTCACTATTCCTCTGCAAGTTAGTATAATAATACCGCTGACTTAGGATCAGCAAATAAGTCCAACACTTACATGCAACAAACTCAAACAAACTACACTTACACAAGAAGAGAAGCTATGTTATTAAGCAATTAGCTGTTACCTAATCAATTAGTGGACCATCCACCCCTTCTACACCAGAAAATAGTTTAACTAAAATAAAAGCTTTGGGAGCTTTAGATTTGGGTATACCAATTTTCTGAATTAAATTTCCACTCCGAAAAACCCACCCAATAATTAAAATCCTTAACAACTCCCTATATGATCTACCAGCCCCTACTAACTTATCCACCTGATGGAACTTTGGCTCCCTTTTAGGCCTCTGCCTAGTCGCACAAATCATCACCGGCCTATTTCTAGCAATACATTATACATCAAACGTAGATTTAGCGTTTTATTCAGTCTCCCACATTTCACGAGACGTAAATTTTGGGTGATTGATACGAACCATTCACGCTAATGGTGCTTCATTTTTCTTCGCCTGTATATACCTTCACACAGGTCGTGGAATATATTATGGATCATACATAGCTAAAGAAACATGAAACATTGGAGTTGTTCTGATACTCCTTACCATAGCAACAGCCTTTTTAGGGTACGTACTACCCTGAGGCCAAATGTCTTTTTGAGGAGCAACCGTAATTACAAACCTACTTTCCGCAATCCCTTATATTGGTAAAATACTAGTATACTGGCTATGAGGAGGATTCTCTGTGGCAAATGCCACACTCAACCGATTCTTCGTACTCCACTTTTTACTTCCATTCATAATTGCAGCCTTAGCGGCAATCCATCTTTTATTTCTTCACGAATCTGGATCAAATAATCCACTAGGCATTTCATCCAACTCTAATCTAATCCCATTCCACATCTTTTACACAGTAAAAGACACAGTAGGTTTTGTCGTTTTAATCCTATCCCTAACAACCATCTGCCTTTTCTGACCCAATCTTTTAACTGATCCAGAAAATTTTCTTCCAGCTAATCCACTTAGCACCCCAGTACATATTCAACCTGAGTGATACTTCCTATTTGCATACGCAATTCTTCGATCAATTCCCAATAAATTGGGTGGAGTACTTGCCCTAGTAATAGCAATTTTAATCCTCTTTATCATACCAATAACCCACATAAATATTATACGCTCAACTTCACTCTACCCATTAAATCAAATACTTTTCTGAGGTTTTGTTAGCACTTTCCTAATCCTCACCTGAATTGGCAAACAACCAGTAGAAGACCCTTTCATCTGGGTAGGTCAAACATTCTCTACCTTATACTTCATATACTTCATACTTGCACCCATAACAGCCAAACTATGAGACTATCTTATTTTTACCAATAAACCTCTCTAAAAAGAGCAGATAATTTAAACTCAAAATATAACACTGAAAATGTTAACACGATTATTACATCTCTACTCAATTAACCATAAAAAAAAAAATATACTATTATAATAATAAAATCATAAGAACTATGGCAGAAGCTAAAACAATTAAAAAAACACGAATAAAACTGAATAATCCAACACCCTGCACAAACGAAGAAATTCTGATACCCTTCTTAAAGCCACCAAAAATGCCTTGTCCACCTAAAATTTCCATTCATCCTTGATCTAAATGCTTATATATTACTGCACCACCTTTTAACCCAATTCCAGCCACTAACCTACCAGAAATCAACCCTATAAATCATATCCTAGATATAAACCATTCTACACTTCTCCTAAACACCTTATTCAATATACTCTTCCCCAAAAACCCTAAAAAGATATACAAGCTACCCCCAAAAGTTACAACCACAATAATTACCTTCCCCAATGAACCAACTAAATCAAACCCACTTACCATAACCCAAACTTCCTGCAAAACCCACCCACCAAAAATAGCCCCAAACGCTAACGTCATAATTGAAACAATTTCATAAACACTCTCTACACCAAAACCCCCTATAGACCCCCCATAACTCTGCCCAAACACAATTAACAAAATCCGCGACCTATAAACTAACCTTAACCTAGCTCCAACCAAAATAACAACAATCTCCACTACTCCATTAGTTCCACTAAAAGCTCCTTCCAAAATTAAATCTTTCGAATAAAACCCACTAAGAAAAGGCATCCCACATAGAACCACCCTTCTAAGAACTAAACAAGCACTTCTGAAAGGTAATAATTTATTAACCCTACCTAAAATACGACCATCTTGCGTATCTACAGTAAAATGAATAATTGATCCAGCACATAAGAATAAAAGAGCCTTAAACAAAGCATGCGTGAATAAATGAAATACAGCAATTACAGGGTAACCAATCCCAATTGTAAATATTATTAACCCCAATTGCCTTAACGTAGATAAAGCAATAATTTTTTTTATATCCACTTCGAAACAAGCTCTCAATCCCGCCATTATCATCGTCAGACCACCAATCTTTCTAAGAAAATACAAAACCTCAGAATTCTCAATTAAAGAACTATAAAACCGAATAACCATATAAACCCCAGCTGTAACCAAAGTAGAAGAATGAACAAGAGCCGACACAGGCGTAGGGGCGGCTATCGCCGCCGGTAATCATGCAGAAAACGGAATTTGAGCACTTTTTGTTATAGCTCCAATTACCACTAATAAACAAATCACCAGTGAGTAATCACCTATCAAACCGAATCCAAATCGTCATTCACCTCAATTAACCAAAAAACAAATAGCTAAAATTAATAAAGCATCACCGATTCGATTGGCCAAAACAGTCAATATTCCAGCAGCTAATGACTTTTTATTTTGATAATAAATCACCAAAGCGAATGACACAATTCCTAAACCGTCTCAACCAAGAAGAATCGTGACAAAGCTTGGAACAAAAATTAACAGATTTATTGAACTAACAAAACCTACAATCAACAACGTAAAACGTCGCATGAAAACCTCTCCACTTATATAAGAAATCATAAATAAAGACACAGAACCTGAAATAATACAAACAAGACAAGAAAAAATTAATCTTGTCCTGTCAAAAATAACAGGTAAAGTTCAATCAACCCTGCAAATGGAAAAAACCTCTCATTCAATCAAATAAGCTCTATTATTATTAACAATCTCGCAAAACCTAAAAAGACATAATGCAGCCCCGAAAAAGAAAAAAAGAGAGGATAATAAAGGAGCTCCTAAAAATTTAAAAACTTTCATATACTCCATAGTATGTACTCTTTCTATACACTTAGTTATATACTCAACAAATAACCAACCATCTATACTACCCATATTATATTTGTATTTTTTTCTTCACCATCTTTGCACAAAGTTCGGCTTATTCGATAACACACCTTATTTACTTTACCTTTACTAACTAAAAGTTTAACCTATAAAATAACTCTAACTGCCCCAAACACCTTATATCATGTATCATATCAACTTCCTATTAGACTATAACAACCTATATACTATACAGTTCAGTTTTCCCCCTTATTATTTCCTTCCACTTCCTAGCCTTCACCAAGTTTTTTCGCCCATTAATTTTATTTAAATTGTAATTTTTTTTGTAACTTTTCATAAATCACTTACCTTAAATAAGCAAGCAACTGAGAGCTAGTGAATATTTACACGAATGAATTTGGATTATTAGAAGGAGATAAAACTCCGCTCTCATCTTATTAACATATACCTTGTAGTATATAATAACAATTACTATAAACTGCAACTTTATAAAAGCAATTAGCCAAGGTATTGAATATTTCCAATATTCATCAGCATCAAGCCGGAATTAACGGACTACTCTGATGAGGTAGAATATGGAAAATAACCCTGATGCCTACAAAAAGTAGTATAAAGTTTACAACTTGCTTACACCAAGTAAAAGGTCTCCAAACCCTTTTTGAAGTAAAGTGGCAGAAAAGTGCCTCAGATTTAAGCTCTGATCAGGGAGAGTACTCCCTTTACTAATTATTCACCACTTAGCCTCTACAATCACTGTATATGCCTTAATCCTTCTAGGGGTGGCTTTCTTTACCTTACTAGAACGTAAAGCTCTAGGCTACTTTCAAATTCGAAAAGGACCAAACAAAGTTGGTATTATTGGCATCCCCCAACCCTTAGCAGATGCCTTAAAACTATTTACAAAAGAATGAGTCATACCTCTAACCTCTAATTTTCTACCATTTATTATGACCCCAACAATTATATTAACCATAGCATTAAGTTTATGACAACTATTTCCATCACATAAACTGACCTCATTTATAGTATTAGGTATACTCCTATTTTTAAGTATTTCCTCACTAACTGTTTACACTACCCTAATAGCAGGCTGATCATCTAACTCAAAATATGCCCTATTTGGAGCTATTCGAGCTATAGCTCAAACAATTTCATATGAAGTGACTATAGCCCTGATTGTCTTTTTTTATCTCTTCTTATCCGCAAAAATAGACCTTATTAGAATCCGCCAAATTAACTTTCAAAGACTAACCTTAACCTTATTTCTTCCCCTAGGACTCATGTGACTTACGGTAATTTTAGCCGAAACAAACCGAACCCCCTTTGATTTTGCTGAAGGCGAATCGGAACTAGTCTCTGGCTTTAATATTGAGTATGGAGGAGCTGGTTTTGCCTTCCTTTTCATGGCAGAATATAGAAATATTTTGTTTATAAGTATACTAACATCTTGCCTACTCACAGGAACCTTATTTATAGCTGTCCCCACAGCAATTATATTTCTCTGAGCCCGAGCAACTCTTCCACGTTATCGATATGACCTCCTAATAGCAATAGCATGAAAATCATTTTTACCTTTAAGATTAGCTGCACTACTCGCACTAATCCCTCTCTTAACCCTTTAAAATCTACACACTAGTAGTATACATCGTACAATTGCCTTCCAAGCAGAAAGCCCCAAAGGGCTAGTGTAATTATATTACTTTTATTATCCACTTTAAGATTTTATGCTATACTATCGATAACCCTCCCAATACATCCCCTTTCACTAGGAATAATGATCCTCCTACTAGCCTTTATTAATTGCACTACTATTGCTTCAATCAGCCCTTGATACGCCTATCTCCTTTTTTTTATTTTCATTGGTGGAATATTAGTAATATTTGCCTATATTGCATCTCTTTCACCTAATATGGTATTCTCTATTAATAGCCAACTTATACCAACAATTGTTACCATTTTTAGTTTGATTTTTTTAACAAATCCTGGCTTAACCTTTAACATGCCAACAAACCAAGAACTTAAACTATCCCTTGCCTCAATAAACCAATATGTTAGATCCCTATACCTTCAAAATGGCAATATGTGTCTAACCGTACTAGCCTGCCTACTATTATTTACAATAATTATTGTAGTAAAACTGTGTAAACCAAAAATAGGAGCACTTCGACCATATTTTTAGAAATCAAACAAATAAAAAGAATTTATAAACTATAACAACAGTGTAAGCCCAACCCCTATCACACCTAATGGCAAAATTAAAACAAATCCCACTAAATAATTAATATATTCTTCAATAACCCTTCTACTTCGAACCCACAAAGGGCATTGACCATGCTGAGTGACCGAATAAACATACCACGAGTAAAGACCACTCAGGAAAGTCATTAATCCAGTAATTACACCAAAAACTACAGAATACCTCAAAATTGAAATCCCTAACATCAACTCGCCTCAAAGATTTAAAGAAGGCGGAGCAGCTATATTAATTGCACATATTAAAAACCACAATAAAGCAACCCCAGGTACTAAAACCAACCCTCCCTTTACCAAATACAATCTACGAGTAGCATAACTCTTATAACTCTCCCTAGCTAAAAAAAATAACCCAGAGGAACATAAACCATGTGCAACTATTATTAATAAACATCCAAATCATCCCCAACTCGTATTTGAAAACACCCCACCTAAAACTAACCTCATATGCCCGACAGAAGAATAAGCCACCAAAGCTTTCACATCCCTTTGAGCAAAACAAATAATACTAGCCAATATCCCCCCACCCAACCCTAAACAAAAGATAAGAACGATAGTAATAGGACTAATTACTCTAATTATACCAAATATACGAATCAACCCATAACCCCCCAATTTTAACAAAACACCAGCTAAAATTATAGACCCAGCTACCGGAGCTTCAACATGCGCCTTTGGAAGTCATAAGTGAAACCCATAAGTTGGTAATTTAACCAAAAAAGCCAATGAACTACATAAAACCACCAATCACCCCTTTCTCACCACAGTATAATGCCCTCAACCCCAAAACACAGAGCCACTATCCCCTATAATAATAAAAATAAAAACTAACAAAGGAAGAGAAGCTCTTACAGTATATAACATTATATACTTACCAGCCTGTAAACGTTCAGGTTGATATCCTCACCCCAGAATAATTAACAAAATAGGAATTAGTCTAATCTCAAATATAACATAAAACCTAAGAAATGATCTAATCACAAAACAAATAATAAGAACTAATATTAAGCTCAAAACTCTAATAATAAAAGCACTTCCTCCATTTCCTCTCTTCAATACATCACGTACACTAGACAACACTCTTAACCCACAAACCAAAATAGTCAATGAAATAAGACCAACAGAATAATTATCAACAATAAACACCCTTCCATAACATCTAACTAAATCTAAAGGATTAAATCACATTCTTAACCTTACCAGCAATAAAATAACACAACACCATACAAACATCCATCAAAACAACTTACTATCCAACAAAATAATTATTATAACCATCACAATTATTACAACAAGCCTAAAAATGTCCCAGAACCAAACCACCAACGTAATCACCCCCAGTACTACGCACTAAAGAGACCAATACCCCCAACCCCAAAGCTGCCTCACAAACTCCAAAACCCAAAAAAATTAAACAAACTACACTTGCCCTACCCATAAATCAAACTTCACTAAATATCAAAATATACACCCTTAAGGTAAAAACCTCTATCCTTAACAAAGCTCCGAAAAGACTTTTACGCTGAGAAGCTAAACATACTATCCCTACTATTACCCCAATAACCCCAACACCCGAAAATTGGAAAATACTCATCACTCAAACTATCTAACTTTTTTATAATCTTTAAACCCTCATCTAAACCTATTTCCCTTAACTTTCTTCAATTTACAAAACACACTACTATGCACTCGATAATCCCCCCGAACTATCCACCAAAATCTCACTGAAAAAAAAACCCAACAAACAACAATAACTAAAAATACAATCTCCCAAGATATAGGACTTAATTGAGGCAAAAAAGAACACCACAAGGTAATACAGACTTGACAAATCTACGTTATACTTTAACTAGTTCTTTATATTCTAATTTCTATGAATCAAAGGATGATCAGATGAATATAATCTAACTAATAAAACAAACACATAAGCTTGCAAGAATCTAACAGCAAATTCGAATAAAATATAACCCCATATAACTACACTTCCAAAAATCCTGCCAACAATCGACACCCTATAAAAAAACTCAACCACATATTCACCAATTACATGCAACATTAAATGCCCTATAGTAATATTAGCAGCTAATCGAACCCCTAAAGTAATAGGACGAATTAAAATCCTAACACTTTCAATAATTACGAGTAACGGAACCAATCCACCAGGTCTTCCAGTAGGAACCAACTGACCTGCCCTACTTTTTCAACAATAAACTCAACCCCTAATCACCAAACAAAATCAAACAACCCCAGCTAACCTAAAAGTAAAAGACAACTGCCTAGTAGGACTAAAAATCCCAGGTACCATCCCAAAAACATTAACCATAAAAATTAACATAAATAAAGAAATTTGACCAATAACAAAACCTCCAAAAAATTTTCCTGAACAACTCTTTACTAAGCCCAAAACCAGTTCAACAAATGAAAAAAAAACAACCCCCATACCTGACACCATTACCCAATTACGTCCAAAAAATACCAACAAACCACCAAATCCCATCACCCAAATCACCCTTAATACTCTAACCCTTAAATAACTTCCACTATCTAATGAAGAAAAAATATCTATTAACATTTAAACTAACAACCATCTAAGAGCCCCACCAATAAATACATAAATACAAAAAAATTCAAACAACATCTACAAAATGCCAATACCAAGCAGCAGCCTCGAACCCAAAATGATGCGACACAGAAAAATGATATAGATAACACCGAACTGTACAAACAATCAAAAAAGCCCTACCAATCAATACATGCAAACCATGAAATCCCGTCATAACAAAAAAAGTTGACCCATATACCCTATCTGCGATACTAAATGAAGCCTCTTCATACTCCCCCCACTGTAACACCGTAAAATATACCCCTAAAAAAACCGTCAAAAACAACCCATATAAAGCCTCCTCACGATTCCCCGCCATTAACCTATGATGAGCCCAAGTAACCCTAACACCAGATCCCAATAACACAGCCGTGTTTAGTAAAGGTACCTTAAATGGATTTAGAGGACAAATCCCAACAGGCGGTCAAACACAACCCAACTCAATAGTAGGCACAAGACTCCTATGAAAAAACCCCCAAAAAAATGCAAAAAAGAAACAAACTTCAGAAAAAATAAATAAAACTATTCCTCAACGCAAATTCATACTAACCCACCTGGTATGATAACCTTGGTATGTTCCCTCACGCACTACATCACGTCACCATTGAATCATCGTTATCATAATAACCAAAATTCCCAACACCATTAAAAACACCCCTTTTCCATGAAATCATCTGACCAACCCAACAGTCAAAAATAAAGCCCCACTCGCCGCAGTAAAAGGTCATGGCCTAAACTCCACCAAATGAAAAGGATTACGTAGCATTAACCGATTAACCTAAAATTCTACATTATACAACTACAATCTTTACAACCTGACTATTAGAGTGAAAAGAGGCAGGAAAAACTCCATCTTGTCACTCAAAAGCCCTACTCAACCCACTTCCTCATACAACAGATCGCTGTGCCACAAAAGATTCCAACAATATAAACATAAATAACAAAACCGAAACAAAAGACACCAAAGACCCCCAAGATGAAACTACATTTCACTTAGCAAACCTATCAGGATAATCAGAATATCGACGAGGCATTCCAGCCAACCCCAAAAAATGTTGTGGAAAAAACGTAAGATTCACACCAACAAATATCAAAATAAAATGAACCTTACTTCACACAGTATGAAAAGTAACCCCAGAAATCAAAGGGTATCAATAACTAAAAGCCCTAAACAATGCAAAAACAGCCCCTATTCTCAAAACATAATGAAAATGAGCTACTACATAATAAGTATCATGCAAAACAATATCCAAAGATGAATTTGACAAAACAATTCCTGTTAACCCACCAACCGTAAACAAAAAAATAAAACCCAAAGCCCACATAATAGGAGGCTCAGTCTTATTCACAAATCCATGAATTGTGGCCAATCACCTAAATACCTTAATCCCAGTAGGCACAGCAATAATTATCGTAGCAGCAGTAAAGTAGGCACGCGTGTCTACATCCATTCCCACAGTAAACATATGATGTGCTCAAACAATAAACCCAAGAACTCCAATTGAGACAATAGCATAAACCATCCCCAAATATCCAAATACTTGCTTCTTCCCAGCGTAATGAACAACAATATGTGAAATCATTCCAAACCCAGGAAGAATTAAAATATATACCTCCGGATGACCAAAAAATCAAAATAAATGTATATATAAAATTGGATCACCCCCTCCCGTGGGATCAAAAAATGATGTATTTAAATTACGATCAGTAAGTAACATTGTAATAGCACCCGCCAATACAGGCAATGCTGCAACCAACAAGATAGCTGTCACAGTCACAGCCCATACAAATAAAGGGATTCGCTCAGCAACCAACCCGTAAGAACGCATATTTCCCACAGTAGAAATAAAATTGATAGCTCCCAAAATAGAAGAAGCACCTGCTAAATGTAACGAAAAAATAGCCAAATCCACTGAAGCACCAGAATGCGCAACATTACCAGACAAAGGTGGATAAACAGTCCACCCGGTACCAACTCCACTCTCTACCAAAGAAGACCTTAATAATAAAAAGAGAGCTGGCACAAGTAACCAAAACCTTAAATTATTCAATCGAGGGAAAGCCATGTCAGGTGCCCCAATTATCAAAGGAATAAGCCAATTTCCGAAACCACCAATCATTATAGGTATTACTAGAAAAAAAATTATCATAAAAGCATGAGCAGTTACAATCACATTATATAACTGATCGTCCCCTAATAATCTCCCTGGCTGACCTAATTCAGCTCGAATCAAAAGCCTAAGAGCCAACCCAATTAACCCTGATCACAAAGCAAACAACAAATACAACGTTCCAATATCCTTATGATTTGTAGAACATAATCACCGCAA